GGTCCTTGCGGATCGGATCATCCGTATAGGATACAAAAGGAGACTCCAGATATTTGATATCTTTCTCTTTGAATGAGATCTCAATTCCAGCTACGGTTTCATTAGATATCTTACAACTATAATCCCTCTTTTTTCCGATCCGGTTCCTCCACCACCGCGAACCCCAGTTAGATTCAGGCACGATACACTTTTTAGTTATTGGGAGAACCCAAGTACTCTCTTTCGAATCCATGAAACAACTCTCAGAGATCTTTTTCCCTTTTGGAAGATACAGGAGCGAAACAATCAACCTATTGATATTGGAAGACCCAAAAGATTCTTCCAATGTCTCATTTCTGGGTCCAATGGAATTCATAGGTATAGGAAGAAGCCCCATCAAATAGAGATTTTTTCTTTCGACCATATTTCGATTGTTAATACGATATATAAGGACCGCTACTGCAAGTAGTACTACACCTTTGATCGTGAAATATCGATTGCTTGTTGAACCCTGTGAATCGCGCGAAAGTAGGATACTCCAAATTTGGGGATCAAAGAGTTTCATAAAACGTTCTTGGTGGAAAAAAATGTGAGTGAAAGATCCCACGGAATCGAATTTGGTCCACGAATCTACTAAATTGTGAGAATTCTTGACCTCTCTCAATATCTCTCTCAATTCGAGGATCCAGGATTTTAACGGATGTCGTTTCACTGCTTCCTGCTTCATTGATTCCTCCTAAGGATTTCATTTCAATTGGAATTTGTTTATTTACGATGTATGACGATCCCCGTTACGCATCCATGGCTGAATGGTTAAAGCGCCCAACTCATAATTGGCAAATTCGTAGGTTCAATTCCTGCTGGATGCACGCCAACGGGAACGTTCAATACGTCTATTGGAATTGGCTCTGTATCAATGAAATCTCATCATCCATACATAACGAATTGGTATGGTATATTCATACCATAACATATGAACAGTAAGAAATAGAATTCTTATCGATACTGGAACTCATAGGGAATAAAATGGATTTATGGATGGAATCAAATATGCAGTATTTACAGACAAAAGTATTCGGTTATTGGGGAACAATCAATATACTTCTAATGTCGAATCAGGATCAACTAGGACAGAAATAAAGCATTGGGTCGAACTCTTCTTTGGTGTCAAGGTAATAGCTATGAATAGTCATCGACTCCCGGGAAAGGGTAGAAGAATGGGACCCATTATGGGACATACAATGCATTACAGACGTATGATCATTACGCTTCAACCGGGTTATTCTATTCCACCTCTTAGAAAGAAAAGAACTTAAATCAAAATACTTAATAACACGGCGATACATTTATACAAAACTTCTACCCCGAGCACACGCAATGGAGCCGTCGGCAGTCAAGTGAAATCCAATCCACGAAATAATTTGATCTACGGACAGCGTCGTTGTGGTAAAGGTCGTAATGCCAGAGGAATCATTACGGTAAGGCATAGAGGGGGAGGTCATAAGCGTCTATACCGTAAAATCGATTTTCGACGGAATGAAAAAGACATATCTGGTAGAATCGTAACCATAGAATACGACCCTAATCGAAATGCATATATTTGTCTCATACACTATGGGGATGGTGAGAAGAGATATATTTTACATCCCAGAGGGGCTATAATTGGAGATACCATTGTTTCTGGTACAGAAGTTCCTATCTCAATGGGAAATGCCCTACCTTTGAGTGCGGTTTGAACCATTGATTTACGTAATTGGAAGTAACCAATTAGGTTTACAACGAAACCTAGAAATCGATCACTGATCCAATTTGAGTACCTCTACGGGATAGACCTTAACAGAAAACTGAAGAGTAACGGCAGCAAGTGATTGAGTTCAGTAGTTCCTCATATAAAATTATTGACTCTAGAGATATAGTAATATGGAGAAGACAAAATTGTTTGAAGCACCGACAGAGCCGGAAACGCCCCTTGTTTCAAAGAGAGGAAGACGGGTTATTCACATTTCATTTGATGGTCAGAGGCGAATTGAAAGCTAAGCAGTGGTAATTCTACCCCCGGGGAAAAATAGATATGTCTCCTACGTTACCCGTAATATGTGGAAGTATCGACGTAATTTCATAGAGTCATTCGGTCTGAATGCTACATGAAGAACATAAGCCAGATGAAGGAACGGGGAGACCTAGGATGTAGAAGATCATAACATGAGTGATTCGGCAGATTTGGATTCCTATATATCCACTCATGTGGTACTTCATCATATGATTCATATGAGATCCATCTGTCTAGATATCATCATATACATCCAGAAAGCCGTATGCTTTGGAAGAAGCTTGTACAGTTTGGGAAGGGGTTTTGATTGATCAAAAAGAAGAATCTACTTCAACCGATATGCCCTTAGGCACGGCCATACATAACATAGAAATCACACTTGGAAAGGGTGGACAATTAGCGAGAGCAGCGGGTGCTGTAGCGAAACTGATTGCAAAAGAGGGTAAATCGGCCACATTAAAATTACCATCTGGGGAGGTCCGTTTGATATCCAAAAACTGCTCAGCAACAGTCGGACAAGTGGGTAATGTTGGGGTGAACCAGAAAAGTTTGGGTAGAGCCGGATCTAAGTGTTGGCTAGGTAAGCGTCCTGTAGTAAGAGGAGTAGTTATGAACCCTGTAGACCATCCCCATGGGGGTGGTGAAGGGAGGGCCCCAATTGGTAGAAAAAAACCCACAACCCCTTGGGGTTATCCTGCGCTTGGAAGAAGAAGTAGAAAAAGGAATAAATATAGTGATAGTTTGATTCTTCGTCGCCGTAGTAAATAGGAGAATATTGAAAATAGAATATGTTTCCTCGTCTTTACAAAAAAAAGATAGGAGTAATTAAGCTGTGGCACGTTCACTAAAAAAAAATCCTTTTGTAGCTAATCATTTATTGGGAAAAATTGCGAAACTCAACATAAAGGCAGAAAAAGATACAATCGTAACTTGGTCCCGGGCATCTACCATTATACCCACAATGATCGGCCATACAATTGCTATTCATAACGGAAAGGAGCATTTGCCTGTTTATATAACAGATCGTATGGTAGGTCACAAATTGGGAGAATTTGCACCTACTCTTAATTTCCGGGGACATGCGAGAAACGATAATAAATCTCGTCGTTAATTAATAAAGTGAATATAGGTGCTCATCGTTTATTGGTGGGAGGTGAACCTTATGATAAAGAGCGACCCGGATGTAGAAGTATACGCTTTAGGTCAACATATACGTATGTCTGCTCATAAAGCACGAAGAGTAATTGATCAGATTCGTGGTCGTCCCTACGAGGAAACACTTATGATACTAGAACTCATGCCTTATCGAGCATGTTATCCCATTTTAAAATTAGTTTATTCTGCAGCAGCAAATGCTAGTCACAATATGGGTTTCAACGAAACGACTTTAATCATTAGTCAAGCCGAAGTTAATGAGGGTACTATCATTAAAAAGTTAAAACCCCGAGCTCGAGGACGTAGTTATCCGATAAAAAGACCTACCTGTCATATAACTATTGTATTGCAAGATATATCTAAAGATAAAAACTATTTCATATGGTTAAGAAAATATGGATGGATATATAAAGATAAGTATACAGATATCAGAGAGAGGTATCTATATATGATGGATCATATGCTATACCGCAACAGAATGACATGGGCTAATAGAGAAAGGATATGGCCTTATAGAAACAACGAGGTGTTATGGGACAAAAAATAAATCCACTCGGTTTCAGACTTGGTACAACCCAAAGTCATCATTCTGTTTGGTTTGCACAACCAAAAAGTTATTCCGAAGGTCTCCAGGAAGATCAAAAAATACAGGATTGTATCAAGAATTATGTAAAAAAAAATATGAAAATATCCTCCGGTGTCGAAGGGATTGCATGCATAAAGATTCAAAAAAGAATCGATTTGATCCATGTCATAATATATATGGGATTCCCAAAATTGTTAATAGAGGGCAGCCCACGAGGAATCGAAGAATTACAAAGCAATGTACAAAAAGAATTTAATTCTGTGAACCGAAAACTTAACATTGCTATCACAAGAGTTGCAAAACCTTATGGACAACCTAATATTCTTGCCGAATTTATAGCCGGACAATTAAAAAATAGAGTTTCTTTTCGAAAGGCAATGAAAAAAGCTATTGAATTAACTGAACAAGCAGATACAAAAGGAATTCAAGTACAAATTGCAGGGCGTATCGACGGAAAAGAAATTGCGCGTGTCGAATGGATCAGAGAAGGCAGGGTTCCCCTACAAACCATTCGAGCTAAAATTGATTATTGTTCCTATACAGTTCGAACTATCTACGGGGCATTAGGAATCAAAATTTGGATATTTACAGACGAGGAATAACGGCCCTTTCGTTGTCTTTCTGTTCCGCCCATCCAGCAATTGAATAAAAATCACAAACTTGTTCATTTTTTCGGTTCAATAAAAAAAAGATCTAATTTTTATAATTCTATAGGGTTGAATAATAATTCGATTGACTCCATATACCATATAATTGCTATGCTTAGTGTGTGACTCGTTGGTTTTTTATTTAGGGTTAGGATTAAAAAGCAAGGGACCACCCCCTAGTATGAACTAATAACTAGATAACTAATAACCAGCTCATTGCTTCGTATTATCTAGATCCAAGGAACCAGTCACTATATGATTGATGTATCGATCATATTGTTGTAGCAACTGAAATCTTATATAAAAGACAAGAAAATCAGATTCTAAGTGAAACAAAGGGATATGGATAGGTGGAGGGGTGAGAGAAAGAAAGAAAAAGAATAGCAATGATATATGATTCCAATATGTATGGTCTATGAACTATCTCAAAAAAGCAGTGTAAAAAAGCATTAATACGTATTTGATTCGTCCATAATTAATAATGAATTAGATGAATCCAATTCATAAGAAAAAATGATAAGGAGAAAGAGCATCAAGTCAATAAAGACTGAGCAGATTGATTTAGGAACAATTTTTTTTAGGAGCTCCATTGCAGAGTTTGGGCCTAGCCATAAATCGAGAAGCAATGGGAACGACGGAACCCGTGACTGCGTAAGATTCCTTGAAAACGAATCCTAATGATTCATTGGGCGGGATGGCGGAACGAGCCAAGAACCAATTCTATTCTGTTAGGTTATGGGATGCCCCTACGAATGAAAGGTGATGTTAAAAGAGCAAATATTCGCTCGCGAAAGCCTTATTGGATTGCTAAGTTTTGGGCGATTAAATAAAGGTAAAAATAAAGATTCTAAATTAAGAAAAAAAAAAAAATTAAGACAATTATTTTTATTTTAAATGAAATTCTATTAAAATTTCTATATTATAGAATAGAATTTCAATTTATTAGAATAAAATATTATTAGAAAATTCTATATTATTATTCAAAAAGAAATCAAATAAAAATAATAGAATCGAAATCTATTTCTAATTTTATATGCGAGCAAGATATAACAATTCCTACGTGACAGATTCGATCTCAAAGAATTCCATGATGTATTATTTTATTCATTAAATATTAAATACAAATAGATATCTGTAATATTATTTAATTGTTTCATTCGCGAGGAGCTGGATGAGAAGAAACTCTCATGTCCGGTTCTGCAGTAGAGATGGCATTGAGAAACAACCATCAACTATAACCCCAAAAGAACCAGATTTCGTAAACAACATAGAGGAAGAATGAAGGGAATATCTTATCGAGGCAATCGAATTTGTTTCGGCGGATACGCCCTTCAGGCACTTGAACCCGCTTGGATCACATCTAGACAAATAGAAGCGGGAAGGCGAGCTATGACAAGATATGCGCGTCGTGGCGGAAAAATATGGGTATGTATATTTCCAGACAAGCCTGTTACAGTAAGGCCTACCGAAACACGTATGGGTTCGGGGAAAGGATCTCCCGAATATTGGGTATCCGTCGTTAAACCGGGTCGAATACTTTATGAAATGGGTGGAGTATCAGAAATGGTAGCCAGAGAAGCTATTTCTATAGCTGCGTCCAAAATGCCTATACGAACTCAATTCGTTATTGCGGAATAGGGGTGTGAAACGAAAAGGGGCCCTGTGAAAAAAACCGCAATTTCTTTATTTCTATTTATGGACAAACAATATTTCTTCTTTTCTTTTTTCTTCGCCCTTTGCATTGAAAAAAAAATATATATGATTCAACCTCAGACCTATTTAAATGTAGCGGACAACAGCGGGGCTAGAGAATTAATGTGTATTCGAATCATAGGAGCTAGTAATCGTCGATATGCTCATATTGGCGACGTTATTGTTGCTGTAATCAAAGAAGCAGTGCCCAATATGCCTCTACAAAGATCAGAAGTAATCAGAGCTGTAATTGTACGTACATGTAAAGAACTCAAACGTAACAATGGTATGATAATACAATATGATGACAATGCAGCAGTTGTCATTGATCAAGAAGGAAATCCAAAAGGAACTCGAGTTTTTGGTGCGATCGCTCGGGAATTGAGACAGTTGAATTTTACTAAAATAGTCTCATTAGCTCCTGAGGTATTATAAATACTAATAGACGAGAACATAATCATAATATAGACAAGTAGGGCATCTAAAATAATAATAAAAGGCTGTCTGATATCTGAAATAGTAGGATATCTAAATTAGATTAATTTAATTAGTAGATTGTTTCTCACGCATATACCTTAAATAATAAATAACTAAAAAAAAGAAAAAAATCAGAGCATGTTGATTATATAAAAACTCGGAGGCACCAATAATTATAGTTCATCATGGGTAGGGACACTATTGCTGAAATAATAACTTCTATACGAAATGCTGACATGGATAAAAAAGGAACGGTTCGAATAGCATCTACAAATATCACCGAAACCATTGTTAAAATACTTCTACGAGAAGGCTTTATCGAAAATGTGAGAAAACATCGAGTAAGCAAGAAATTTTTCTTGGTTTCAACTCTGCGACATAGAAGGAATAGAAAAGGGCCATATAGAACTGTTTTAAAACGTATCAGCCGACCTGGCCTACGAATCTATTCCAACCATCAACGAATTCCTAGGATTTTAGGCGGAATGGGTATTGTAATTCTTTCTACTTCTCGAGGTATAATGACAGACCGAGAGGCTCGACTAGAAGGAATCGGAGGAGAAATTTTGTGTTATATATGGTGATCTTTCTGGTATCCGAATTGCATCCGTAACTTCCTCTTTGTTTTGTGAAAAAAAAAGTAAAGAGGAGGGCGGGTTGTCTAATATCACTCCTCCTCCATTAGTTGATAATTCAAGGGGGTTGCCTGGAATGAAAGAACAAAAATGGATTCATGAAGGTTTAATTACTGAATCACTTCCCAATGGTATGTTTCGGGTTCGTTTAGATAATGAAGATCTGATTCTAGGTTATGTTTCAGGAAGGATCCGGCGTAGTTTTATACGGATACTGCCAGGCGATAGAGTAAAAATTGAAGTAAGTCGTTATGATTCAACCAGGGGACGCATAATTTA